GCAGAAAAGAATCAATTTAGATAGTCCTTTGTGGCTTCGGTGGCAATTAGATCAACGCGTTATTGCTTCAAGAGAAGTTCCTATCGAAGTTCACTATGAATCTTTTGGTAACTATCATGAGATTTATGCACACTATCTAATAGTAAGAAGTGTAAAAAAAGAAACTTTTTGTATATATATTCGAACCACAGTTGGTCATATTTCTTTTTATCGAGAAATCGAGGAAGCTATACAAGGTTTTTCTCAAGCCTGTTCGTATGATACCTAATAATATGGTATTAAAAAAAAGTAATTCTAGGACACCCGTGTGAATTCAGACCTCTCCGATTCAACTCGGACCGTAGCATAGTTCTTGACCTAAAATTCTACGCAAATCAAGATCGAGAAAAGGAAGTTTTGCAATCATTGACTCAAACTCATTGTCGAATCCCATTCAGCAGAATATGGAGGTACTTATGGCGGAACGTGCCAATCTGGTATTTCACAATAAAGTGATAGATGGAACTGCTATTAAACGACTTATTAGCCGATTAATAGATCACTTCGGGATGGCATATACATCACACATCCTAGATCAAGTAAAGACTCTAGGTTTCCAGCAAGCCACTGCTACATCCATTTCATTAGGAATTGATGATCTTTTAACGATACCTTCCAAGGGCTGGCTTGTCCAAGATGCTGAACAACAAAGTTTGATTTTGGAAAAACACCATCATTATGGGAATGTACATGCGGTAGAAAAATTACGCCAATCTATTGAGATATGGTATGCTACAAGTGAATATTTGCGACAAGAAATGAATCCTAATTTTAGGATGACGGACCCTTTCAACCCAGTCCATATGATGTCTTTTTCGGGGGCTAGGGGAAATGCATCTCAAGTACATCAATTAGTAGGTATGAGAGGATTAATGTCGGATCCCCAAGGACAAATGATTGATTTACCTATTCAAAGCAATTTACGCGAAGGACTATCTTTAACAGAATATATTATTTCTTGCTATGGAGCCCGTAAAGGAGTTGTAGATACTGCTGTACGCACATCAGATGCTGGATATCTTACGCGTCGACTTGTTGAAGTAGTTCAACATATTGTTGTACGTAGAACAGATTGTGACACTATCCGAGGGATTTCTGTGAGTCCTCGAAATAAAAATCGGATGATGTCAGAAAGAATTTTTATTCAAACATTAATTGGTCGTGTCTTAGCAGACGATATATACATAGGTTCCCGATGTGTCGCCTTTCGAAATCAAGATCTTGGGATTGGACTTGTCAACCGATTAATAACCTTTGGAACACAATCAATATCTATTCGAACTCCCTTTACTTGTCGGAGTACGTCTTGGATCTGTCGATTATGTTATGGTCGGAGCCCCACTCATGGTGACCTAGTTGAATTGGGGGAAGCTGTAGGTATTATTGCGGGTCAATCTATTGGCGAACCGGGGACTCAACTAACATTAAGAACCTTTCATACCGGCGGAGTATTTACAGGAGGTACTGCCGAACATGTACGAGCCCCTTATAATGGAAAAATAAAATTCAATGAGGATTTGGTTCATCCTACACGTACACGTCACGGGCATCCTGCCTTTCTATGTTATATAGACTTGTCTGTAATTATTGAGAGCGAAGATATTATACATAGCGTGACTATTCCACCAAAAAGTTTTCTTTTAGTTCAAAATGATCAATATGTGAAATCAGAACAGGTGATTGCTGAGATTCGCGAGGGAACATACACTTTTCATTTTAAAGAGAGGGTTAGAAAATATATTTATTCTGACTCAGAGGGCGAAATGCACTGGAGTACTGATGTGTCCCATGCACCCGAATTTACATATAGTAATGTCCATCTCTTACCAAAAACAAGTCATTTATGGATATTATCAGGAGGTTCATGCGGATCTAGTCTAATTCTTTTTTCGATCCACAAAGATCAAGATCAAATGAACATACCCTTTCTTTCCATCGAAAGAAAATCTATTTCTAGCCTCTCAGGGAATAACGATCAAGCGAGCCAAAAATTTTTTAGTTCGGATTTTTATGATAAAAAAAAATCCGGGATTCCCGATTATTCAGAATTGAATGGAATCGCAGGTACTAGTCATTATAATTTCATATATTCTGATATTTTTCATGAGAACTCGGATTTATTAGCAAAAAGGCGAAGAAATAGATTTCTCATTCCATTCCAATCGATTCAAGAGCAAGAGAAAGAATTCATACCGCATTCAGGTATCTCAATTGAAATACCCATAAATGGTATTTTCCGTAGAAATAGTATTTTTGCTTTTTTTGATGATCCTAGATACAGAAGAAAGAGTTCCGGAATTCTTAAATATGGGACTCTAAAGGCGGACTCAATCATCCAAAAAGAGGATATGATTGAGTATCGAGGAGTCCAAAAATTTAAGACAAAATACGAAATGAAAGTAGATCGCTTTTTTTTCATTCCCGAAGAAGTGCATATTTTACCCGAATCCGCTGCCATAATGGTACAGAACTATAGTATCATTGGAGTCGATACACGAATCACTTTAAATATAAGAAGCCAAGTCGGCGGGTTGATCCGAGTGGAGAGAAAAAAAAAAAGGATTGAACTAAAAATTTTTTCGGGAGATATCCATTTTCCGGACAAGACAGATAAGATATCCCGACACAGTGGCATCTTGATACCGCCAGGAAGGGGAAAAACAAACTCTAAGGAATTCAAAAAAATTAAAAATTGGATTTATGTCCAACGGATCACACCAACCAAGAAAAAGTTTTTTGTTTTGGTGCGGCCCGTAGCCACCTATGAGATAGCGGACAGTATAAATTTGGCAACACTCTTTCCACAAGATCTCTTTCGGGAAAAGGATAATATTCAACTTCGAGTTTTCAACTATATCCTTTATGGAAATGGAAAACCAACTCGAGGAATTTCTGACACAAATATTCAATTGGTTCGAACTTGTTTAGTCTTGAATTGGGACCAAGACAAAAAAAATTCTTCCCTCGAGGAGGTCCGAGCTTTCTTTGTTGAAGTAAGTACAAAGGGTTTGATTCGAGATTTCATAAGAATTGGCTTAGTGAAATCCCATATTTCGTATATAAGAAAAAGGAAGAATCCGCCAGATTCGGGGTTGATCTCTGCAGATCACATGAATCCGTTTTATTCGACTTCTTCCAAGGCTGGCATTCTTCAACAATCGCTTAGACAAAATCACGGAACTATTCGTATGTTCTTAAATAGAAATAAGGAATCCCAATCTTTGTTAATTTTATCATCATCTAATTGTTTTAGAATTGGTCCATTCAAGCATGTAAAATATCACAATGTGATAAACCAATCAATAAAAAAAAATCCTCTAATTACAATAAAAAATTCGTCGGGCCCCTTAGGAACAGCCATTCAAATTTCAAATTTTTATTCATTTTTGCCTTTACTAACTTATAATCAGATCTCGATAATTAAATATTTGCAACTTGATAACTTAAAATATATTTTTCAAGTAATTAACTCTTATTTAATCGATGAAAATGGAAGATTTTTTAATCTAGATCCATACAGTAACGTTGTTTTGAATCCATTAAATTTGAATTGGTATTTTCTTCATCAAAATTATCATCATAATTATTGTGAGGAAACGTCCACAATAATAAGTCTTGGACAATTTTTTTCTGAAAATGTATGTATAGCAAAAAAAGAACCACACCTAAAATCGGGTCAAGTTTTAATTGTTCAAAGGGATTCTGTAGTAATAAGATCCGCTAAGCCCTACTTGGCTACTCCGGGAGCAAAAGTTCATGGGCATTACAGAGAAATTCTTTACGAAGGGGATACATTAGTTACATTTATATATGAAAAATCGAGATCCGGTGATATAACACAAGGTCTTCCAAAAGTAGAACAAGTGTTAGAAGTCCGCTCGATTGATTCAATATCGCTGAACTTAGAAAAGCGGATTAAGGGTTGGAACAAGTGTATAACAAGAATTCTTGGAATTCCTTGGGGATTCTTGATTGGTGCTGAGCTAACTATAGTGCAAAGTCGTATTTCTTTGGTTAATAAGATTCAAAAGGTTTATAGATCCCAGGGGGTGCATATTCATAATAGGCATATCGAAATTATTGTACGTCAAATAACATCAAAAGTTTTGGTTTCAGAAGAGGGAATGTCTAATGTTTTTTTACCTGGAGAACTAATTGGATTGTTACGAGCAGAACGTACGGGGCGTGCTTTAGAAGAAGCAATCTGTTATCGAGCCGTTTTATTAGGAATAACTCGAGCATCTTTGAATACTCAAAGTTTTATATCTGAAGCAAGTTTTCAAGAAACAGCTCGAGTTTTAGCAAAAGCTGCTCTTCGGGGTCGTATCGATTGGTTGAAAGGCCTGAAAGAAAATGTTGTTCTAGGGGGGGTGATCCCCGCCGGGACCGGCTTCAACAAAGGATTGTTACATTATTCACGGCAACATACCAACATTCTTTTGGAAAAAAAAAAAAAGAATTTATCTTTATTCGAGGGAGATATGAGAGATATTTTATTCTACCACAAGGAATTTTGTGATTCTTCTCTTTCAAAATCTGACTTTTCTAAGATTTAATAATTCCTAATAGCGGGTTCCTTTTTTTAATTTCATTTTTTGTTGTTTGCTGTAGTCATTTGCTTTGGTAATTTGTTAACACTAATAAAGATAATAATGAATACAAAATAATGTCTTGGCTCATGCATAAACGGCCATCCCCGGTACAAGAGAAGGTTCCATCGGAACAAATTTTTATTTTAGTTTGGGGTACCCCCTTTTTTTAAGTGTGAAAAGAAATGACAAAAAGATATTGGAACATCGATTTGGAAGAGATGATGAGAGCAGGAGTTCATTTTGGACATGGTACTAGGAAATGGAATCCTAGAATGGCACCTTATATTTCTGCAAAGCGTAAAGGTATTCATATTATAAATCTGACTAGAACTGCTCGTTTTTTATCAGAAGCTTGTGATTTAATTTTTG